TTCCGTCGGGATAAACCTGACCCCTTCCCCTATTCCCCCCTACGTATATAGGATATTTTAAGAAGTGAACATCTTTCTTAGTGGCGGGGTCGGGGGAAAGAATAGGAAAGGTGATTTCACTGTATTTCTGACCAGGGACAGGCCCTATCACAAGAATATTGTTTTTATTAGGGCGATAGTTCTGAAAAGACAAATTGCCTATCTTTTCTTTCATCTCGGGAGAAATACGATCGGAAGGAGCTAATTCAAACCCCTCCGGTAAAATAAGAACAGCCCCCACGTTCAAACCCCCTTTCTTACCATTAGCAAGAACTTGTTTCACTTGCTTATCATAAGGAATTCGAACAACTGCTTCAAATACAGTATCAGGAAGGACCGCTTGTGGAACCTCAATATCCACGGGCTTATTAGCTAAATGGCAATTGGCACATACAATACGCCCAGTTGCTTCTCGTGGATTTTCATAACCCTGCTGCGCAAAAATGGGATATGCACTTGAAATGGATGTCCGAGTTAGGATATATATCATGAGCGATACAGAAATGGATCGCGTAATATGTTCCTTTACCCAAGAAAAAGTATTTCTAGTTTGCATGGTGTAATCATTGATTCGAAAATTTCTACAATAAGTTGGGTAGGTCGCTAGTATAGTTCCCTATCCACGATTCTGCTATTTATTGGACTCATTTGACTAGAATACTCTAAAATCCCCCGGTATAGAACATTTTTAATACTTATGTATAACTAAACATAAAAAGTAAGAAACATTCTAATTGGATTGGATTAATACCGGTGGATCATTTATCAATCATTCATTGAATGATAAATAACTACAAGTGACGGAGATACACGATTTAAATAACGAAAAATCCAATATTTCAAAATAGTATCGAGAATAACTGGAAAAGTGGAAACAAGACCAGAGATAATTTGATCATTATGACCAAATCCAAAATCTTTGTAGATAGAACCAATCATTAGTTCCCAACCGTGGGGAGAATGAAATCCGATACATAAATCGGTTAATAAAAGAATCAAAAAAGCTTTTACTGTATCACTTAAGTTATATAGGAATTCCTGAGCCCAAGAATTAAGAATAACAAGTTCTTCATTACCTAAAATAGAATAACCGCTTAGAATAACAAAACAGATTATATTTGTCGAGAAGTGCAAAATCTTATGGATACGATCCTCATTGTATATCTTGATTAATTGGATCGTTTCCTTGGGGATTTCTATAGGAAGCTTTTGTAGATGTGTCTCTGAGTATTCCTTGATCATTTCTTCCAACAAGAGGATTTCCTCTAATTCGATGAACTTTTCTAGAATACTTTTTTCTTGAATATCATTCAAAAAAATTTCGGATTGCCTGGTATTCGACCAACTAGTAACCCAAGCTTCCATACTTTTCGTAAATGATAGAGAAATCCACCATGGCAGAAATACTATAGATCCAAGATACAAAAGAGGAGTGAATGCTTTCTTTTTTGCCATTTTGTGCCTTGAATTTTTAATTAACCCGCTGCATTTGTCGACTGTATGCGATCGAATATTTCTTTCAAACATGAGTTCTAGACAAGGTATGACTTTGTGATTTTGTTTGAATCTAGAAAGAATACAGAAATAGACTAAGACTCTATTTCGAATTCGACTGAAGAAATAATACAAAATCATGTTTCCAGATATCTAAATTCATCAAATTTCAAACAAGTGCCTCCTTTCGAGGAATGACCAAAAGAAGTCCTTTAAGGAATGAATATTATTGATTGAGATTTTGAGACGAAAGAACTCCCCCTCTATCAAAATATCCAATATTTCGAAAAAAATTCCAACGATTCCCCATAGTCAAGAATAGAATAATTGAGAGAAGGGTATTTTAATGATCAAAAAAATGAGCGGCAAAACAAGACAGAAATGAGCCAATTTTCATTATTAAGAAAACCCGCTATTTATTTTATTGGGTAGTTTTATTGGGTAGTAAAGAACACAAACGAAAGTATAAAAAGGGATCGATTGACAAAAAGAAAAGAATTTACAAGACAAGATATGATTTATCTACATCTAAAGTATCACTTAGTTATAGAAAAAACAGGATTCTTGCATTTTTTCCTCCTGCTGAGAAAGCATTCATTCTTCAGCCCAGTCCCCCTTTCTCAAAAGACTTCAATTGGTACGCGCAGGAAATAGGCCAATTCCGCGGCTTTTTGTTCAATTTCTCGTGTAGTCAAATTCTCATCAGTACGGGTCAACGGAATAGCCCCCCGGCCTCTGATGTCCAGATAAAGGACACGACGAGTATAAACGCCCTCTTTAACTTCTATTCGAACGGATTGAATATCTTTTATACGGAATCGAAGGAATATGCGACGATTTTTTCCAGGAAATCCCCAACGAAAAATACACACCATTCCTTCGTTTCTATCGAATCGATCATAACCACTACCTACATTCCAGGAAATTGTGCACCACAAATAGGAACTAATAAAGAGACCCGCGATCCCGTAGAAAGACATCACGATCCCTTGTGGAAAAAAAATGATTTGCTGAGACGGAACAAAAGATATCAAATTTCTACCAAGATAACAGGAAGTTCCAACCAATAAGAATCCTAATGAACCGAAAAAAACGATAAGAGCCCAGCAAAAATTACTGAGTTTTCGAGACCCCGCTATAAGTTCTATCCATATATGTTCTGATCGCCAACTCATACTTGATACGATTGCATTTTATTGGAATTGAAAGAATACCCCAACTGGTTTTGACTTTTCTTTTTTGTTTCCGGATGAATTCCCATCAAACTAGTGCTAGTTTGATGGGAACCTTTAGGAGTAATTCATCAAATTGGTTAGATCTAAAATAATAACATACCCTTTATATAATATATAATCTCAATATACACATTGATATACATACAGATCCGTCAACTTTACATTTTAATTAAGCATCCAGTGATGCTGATCTATTTGAAACTAGCTAGAATTCAGTTACCCATAGATCATTTTATGTAGGCATAAGAGCTTTCCTTTATGTTCGGCGGAAATCACACGTTCTAATGTATTTCCCAAAATAAATATCTCTACAAGTTTAAGTTTCAAAAAAAAAAACGGATGAGATTGGGTCCCCTTAGATCTAAACAATCTTGTTTTTTTGAACATGAAGAAATAAAGAAGCCATCGCAATTGCCGGAAATACTAGGCCTACTAAAGGCACAAAAATAGAGGGAAAATGAAAAGTTATCATAAAATGGGTACCTCGATTTACTATTTGTACCTGTTCTTTTTTTTTTAATATCGTATGTTTTATTTATACTAATTATAATTCATAATTGTAATTATTATTAATTCATAGTTCGTATTAATTCAATTTGAAAATTCTTATCTTATCTTATTAGAGATATAAGTATCTAAGTGAGTATAGAGAATAAGTCCAAAGAATGTAGAACTAAATAAATGGACTTAGTCATCTATCTACACGAAAGATAGATATGATAATCCATTTTATTATTTTTCTTCATTTCTTTGTGTTTTGTTCTTGTCTTTGAATTTAATAAAGAAAGATACAAACCTAATATATCTATTTTTCTATATTTGAATTGAATTTGATTATATACGTAAGACGAAATTCGTTTTATTTGCCTAATTTCACGAAAGGAAGAACTTGTATTTTTATCTTGTTGATAGAGACTTCTTAATTAGTAATCGGGAATCTAGCTAAAAAAAAGAGTTCTCCGCAACTTTTGAGTCTTTCTAGAATTAGATCTTAGGAAAACTCCCCCCTTAGGTACTTTGACTCCGATAAGCTAACTACTTCTTTGCTCTAAATAAAATAATGAAACTTAGTGCGCTCTACTTGATTGAATTGGAATTCAAAGGAAAGAAGGCGTGGAGTTTAAATAACTCGCCCAGAACGCTTTTTAAAAGATTACGTGGGACGATCAGGTCGAACAAGCCTTTTTGGAATAAAAATTCAGCCGCCTGTGACCCCTCGGGTACTGTTTTATTCAATGTTTGTTCAATTACTCTTTTACCCGCAAACGCAATGTAGGAATTTGGTTCGGCAATAATAATATCTCCCAACATACCAAAACTAGCTGTTACCCCACCAGTAGTGGGGGATGTAAAGATTGATACATACAATAACTTTTTATTTAATTGATAATCATATAAGGCAGACGATATTTTAGCCATTTGCATCAAGCTCACACTTCCCTCTTGCATGCGCGCCCCCCCCGAAGCGCACACTATAATAAGAGGTAGAAATTGATTGGTAGCGTACTCAACCAAACGGGTGATTTTCTCCCCGACTACGGATCCCATACTACCCCCCATAAACTGAAAATCCATAACCCCAATTGCTACGGGAATACCATTTACTTGTCCTACGCCCGTTTGAACAGCCTCCGTTAATCCTGTCTTTCTTTGATACGAATCAATACGATCTTTATAAGGTTCCTCCTCCGAATGAAACCCAATGGGATCCAGAGAGACCATGTCTTCATCCATAGGATCCCAAGTACCGGGGTCGATCAAGACTTCGATTCTTTCTAAACTACTCATTTTCAAATGATATCCACATTGTTCACAAATATTCATTTTTGATTTCAAAAATTTCTTATAATTTAATTCATAACAATTTTCGCATTGAACCCACAAATGCTTATATTTTTGAGTTGCATCGAGATCACTAGACCTTTCTCTTAGAGTTAAATCACTACTAAGAGAGCGGGTTCGTATACCGGACTTCCCACTTTCACTACTAGTTTTACGCTTATCAAAAATGCACCTCGAAATGTAACTGTCACTACTATCACTTACAACGGATGTATCAATACAGATTTGAGACTGAAGATAACTATCAATACAACTAGTAATGTGATTATTCCAACTAGGTTCAGTATCGTACATGTAAGGATTGTATAAGAAATCTTCATTCGTAGATCCATTATTCATATAACCAAAATTGCGATAACTAGAAAAAGAACTTTCTAGTTCACTCAGAAA